ACATTTCCATTTATTCATAAAAAGAGACGTCCCTTTTAAAGCCAAAATATATTTTCTTTGATACCTAACATAATGCATGCAAGATTCCTTGACCAACCATGGGTTCGTCTGAAAATTGCTAACCTTAAAAAACACGTTCACAAGACGTTCTATTTTTAGATAGAAATAGATTCGTTCAAGAAGAACTTCAAAAGATGTTGATCGTAAATGAGAAGATTGGTTACGTAGAAAGACGAAAATGGATTCGTATTCACATACATAAGAATTATATAAGAATAAGAGTAATCTGCTATTTTTTTTTGAAAAAGAGGAACTTACTTTCTTTCGAGTAATAAAACTATTCCAATTACAATGCTCGTTGAGAAAGAATCGTAATAAATGCAAAGAATAGGCATCTTTTACCCAATAGCGAAGAGTTTGAACCAAGATTTCCACATGGACAGGATGGGGGATGAATATATCTAAGACAAAATTGAAATGTGAAAAATTGTCCTCTAAAAAGGGAAATATTGAATGAATCGATCGTAAATTTTGAGATTTTACTATCTTTTTCTTTTTCCCTTCTAGAGATAATCGTAGATAAAATGGAATTTCCACAATAAATCCCAACCCCTCTGATATGATTTGAGAATACAAATTATTTTTTCGTCCCAAAAAGGAATTTTGATTAGAATCATTAGGAGAAATAATCAAATAATTCTGTTGATACATTCGAGTAATTAACCGTTTCACAATCAGTAAACTGTATTTATTGTCATAACCCGGATTTGCCGAAAAGATTGATCTATTGAAACCGTGATCGTGAGCAAATGCATAAATATACTCCTGAAAGATAAGTGGATATAGGAAGTTATGTTGTTGAAATCTCTCTAGCTGTAAATATCTTTTGATTTCCTCCATTTGAATTTCAATTTGAGCAAAAGGGTAGAAAATTTTTAGGGTTATCAAATAAGACATAGTGCAATACAGTCAAAACAGGGTATTCTAGTAAGAATAGATACCCCGGAGACAAGTAAACTTATCAACAGATTCTCTACCCCCTCTTTTTTTACATTTCATTTAATTCGTCTATGTTACAAGATGGTTAGAAATCCTTTATCTTTTAAACCTAATCGCTCTTTTGATTTCGGAAAAAACTTTCTTTATCAATATACTTCTTCTTTTACACACACACCTCGATTACATAATAAGAATATAAATAGTTAGGATTCATTAAAAAAATATAGGATCCCCTCATGGGGAGAAGTCCTTCCCGTATCAGGTACTAATCTATTTTTAACGTCTAATTAGATCGGGAACTTATTCAAAGTTAGAACAGAAGCTGGTTCCTTTTTCTTTCTGATAATTAATTGAAGCCATGGGGCCCTATCCATTTATTCATTCGACCAAACTCGTTCCGTTCCACGAATTCGAACAAGGTTTTGTACCGATCCGATAAGAATGAAATATCCTCAGAACTCTCCATTGATACGACATGCTTTTTTTTCCGTCTATTCCCTTTCAGGATCAGTCGTGGTCTTCCAAACTTTACCAATGGTATGGACGAATTCCTCACTTCATCCAAATGTGTAAAAGATTCTAGCCGCACTTAAAAGCCGAGTACTCTACCGTTGAGTTAGCAACCCGAAGAAAATATGGATTAAACATAATCTCAACAAAGGGTATATAGATACATCAATGAAATGCAATTTCAATAATAAAGAAAAGAGATTATACGGGCTAATCAAATCATTGAGCTAACAAATCTAAAAAAACATATTTTATAATGGATTCGAAACATAAAAATGAATTGATTAGATCAACATACAAGAAATTCTCAGATAAAAGAAAAAAAAAAAAAGAATTCTCAAATGAGTTAGTTTAAAGTAAAAAAACCTATGGACAGAACCAAATAGACCCACTTCACTTATCACGATGAATTATATTTGTTCGATACACTGTTGTCAATATTCTCAATTTTGAGAAAAGAATATAGTGGAAAAAAACAAAAGAGAACGCTATTAAAATCTTTTTTGAAATTCAAATAACTTCAAGGCAATAATATTCAAAATTGTCTTTGATTGGCACTACATACCTAATCTACAGAGATAGAAAAAAGTAGAAATGGAATAATAAATAAGGAAGAATTGAAAAAAAATACGGATTTTTTGGTCCATACTGTATTTCAGCAATCTAAGTGGAATAAGTAGGCTTGATTCCTTATTGGTTAGTCGAGTTGTAATGAAAATCGCACAATTGAAGAAGATGCTCGAATTTTTTAATCAAAAAACTAACGTTTTGTCGTTCTAGACCATCACCATCGGATTCGATGGAAGGAATGAAAAATAGATACGAATCGAACAGGAAGGGGTGGGGGGTCAAAAAAACTAGTAAAGAAAAATTATACAAAGTTATATATAAGTCGCTACCCCCCCCCCTTGATATTTCTTTAAATTAAATTGAATTTCGTTTAATTAGACGGAAGTTCTTTAAAAACTTCCGCTTTCTTTAAAAGATTCTGAACAGTTCCTGTAGGTTGAGCGCCCCTTTCAAGGAAGTATAGAATAGCAGGAACATTTAAATAAGTTTGATTATTCATTGGATCATAAAACCCAACTTTTCTAAGATCTTTTCCTTCTCTTCGGGATCGAACATCAATTGCAACGATTCGATAGACAGCTCATTGGGATAGATGTAGATGAACAATACCCCCCCTAGAACCGTATAGGAAGTTTTCTCCTCGTACGGCTCGATAAAAAATGATTTGATTCGAAGTTTTGTCTATGTATGGAATTCTATTCTAATAATCTAATAAATTAAATGACAAATGAACCTAGAAAATCAATTAGACTTTAATTTCAGTCGTTTTTTGTCCTTCCTGAAAATTGAAAAGAAACCATTTGTACTCATAACTCAAGTTGAATAACTCTCAAATAGCTCAAAAGGAAATTCTTCTCTTTAGTCAATTTCATTTATTGAGTGGTCTTTACCCTCTTTTTTGTCTCGTTTAAAATTATATTTGGATGATCCAAGTTATTGAGACTATCGAGACAATTAAAATGGGTTTACTTGTTCTTGGATCCTTTAATCTTTATTTTAAATCATTGGGTTTAGGCATTACTTCGGCGCTTCGTAATACTTTCAAAATGGCAGCAACATACCCTTTTTTGATTTGATATTTGATTTGAACTTTGATTTCTTTCTATCAAAGAATCCGATGGACAATTGATTCCCGCGTAATACACTTTGAATCGAAAAAGTTTGATCAATTCAAAAACAAAACTTGTTGAAATTGGATTGGATCCTTTTGATTTCTATATATAGAAGATCCGTTTACGAAGTTGTTCCAATTGATTGATTGGCATTAACCCTAGATCCTTGCCCCCCAGAAATTAATGAATCCTTTCGACTTTTCGACTCGAACTCCATCGTAGACTATTTATAATCCCCCAAAAAAACGAAGGATTCGGGTGTAACAGAACAAACGATGTCGAGACAAGAGCACCTTCATTCCTCGATAAATCGAAAAGAAAATGGTGGATATAAAAAAATCCACAATGGACCGTATCCTTCAAGTCACACGTTGCTTTCTACCACATCGTTTCAAACGAAGTTTTACCATCACATTCCTCTAATTTGGAACCAGTATGGAATTGATTCAATTATGGAATCATGAATAGTCATTGGTTCAGTTGTACATAGACATCGTAATCTAGACTTTTTATTTTATTTACAAATATGATATGTGTATGTGGAACGATTTTTATGAAAAAGTCTTAGCAAAACAAGATCTTTAACATCCATAAATATATTTTAACATACATAAAAAGTATCTATATAATAGAAAATAATAGTAGAAAGAAGATATAATTATAACTATATATATAAACGAATAACTTATTGACCCTGCATCTTCAAGTGACTAAATAGGATAGATTAACCTATTTCCTACTTTTTCAGTACCAAAGATTCAACTGACAAGGAATTATTAATATTAATTAATAAATTATTACATAGTATTTATTAATAAAAAATATCTCTAATTGAAAAAGTTTCCTATTTAGAAATACTATCTTCTTTGAAGAAAATTCGCCAATAAGCAGCACGTTTAATCCGATAAGTCTTTCCTTGACTCATCACTGATTTTAATATAGATAAATAGATCGATCAAAGATAAAGAAGAAATAATCCAATTTTTTTTTCCAAAGTGGATAAAAAAATGAAATGATATAAGTAAAGATTTAAATCTTTATTCTTTTCATCTGATTACGAAAAGAATAATATAAAAATTATTCGCATTGAAATTGAACGATACATATATACCATATAAGCGGAATAGTTCCTTATTTTATATGTATTTTATTTAACATAGGGATAGGGTTGAGTAATATTTCAATAATAAAATCTTGTCATAAAGTGAATAAAAGGAATAGGATAAATCCTCCCTGCCTCAATCGTTCCATAGGTTTCCAAGTTTTCATTAGAATAAACCACGAAATACCTAAAAAAAATGAAATAAAAAAGGACATTGGCTCCAATAAAAAAAATGGAACTTGATCATTTATTAATGAGATTCGAACAGATATTTACATTAATACTAATACTGATTTACTCCTGATCACTCCATTATCTATAGCAATATATAGGAATAATATAGCAATAGCATAAAAGTCCTCTGGGACGGAAGGATTCGAACCTCCGAATAGCGGGACCAAAACCCGTTGCCTTACCACTTGGCCACGCCCCATTTCAATTTATAATCTAAACTAAGAAACAATAAAATTGGTATTGGTTGTTTGTCAACTCCAGTTCAAATATCTATATATCTATATAATATATGGGTAGTAGGATGTTGATACATATAGATATAGAATTCAACTAAATTTATTGATCATTACATAGAATTCAATTAAGATATTGTATGAAAGTATGATTTCTTCTATTCTCCTTTAAGTTGAGAATTGGAGGCTTTTTGATTGGGTGGCTTCAAAAAGAAGAAGGATTTTTTGTCTACCATAACT